ATAATAACGGCATAGATATTCTAATCTACTTCAATATTGAATACCAGAAAACTGTATGAATGTTGTATTTATTAACTTATTTATTAACGCGGGTATAGCTAATCTAGATCTCCGTCTTCTCTCTTCTTTTATTGCCCTCTTGTCCTGTCGTGTCGTTAATTGACAGTATGACTTAGGGCTCAATATAATTTGACCGAACAAATCATAGTTTGGTAAACCACCTTGAATCTACTGCGGAGTGAAGGATCTTGGATCCAACGCATAACCCTTTGGGAATCAGAAAGATAAAGACGAGAAAGACCAATGAAATCAAGTTTCAAGATTGTATAGTTTAATGGTAAAGTTTGATTACCATTAATCCTCAGAATAGTTAACGAGTTTTTCCCTTTTATTTATATCCTATGCATCACCTAAATCCTAAAGGCGGCTCTAGGCCTGAGTTATATTAAGTTAAGGTGGCCTTAGTTACCTATGGTATTTGTCTTATTACCTATTTCTAGTTGATTTATGAATGAAGGTGGCATAGGCCCCTATGGTCCAGTGGTTACGACCTCTCTCTTTCACGGAGAAAACGAGGGTTCAAGTCCCTCTGGGGGTATACCAAGACTAAAGACTATAGGAGTGGGATTTTCTATCAAGTGATCCGTATTTGTCAAGTCCTTCTATTAGTCTACTCAGAAGAGACTTTCTATTTTATATCAAATGTTATATTTGATTTCAAGTGATATGTATTTGTCAAGTCTACTTGGGAGACGAAAGGAAGTTGATTATGGAACGTCTAAAACGAATTAGGCGTTGGGTCGATGCCCGAGTGGTTAATGGGGACGGACTGTAAATTCGTTGGCAATATGTCTACGCTGGTTCAAATCCAGCTCGGCCCAACAATTCGCCAATCTACTATCAGATGGTATAACCCTCTTGTTCTTAAGAAATACCTGATACAAGACAAGAGAATAAAAAAAAGAATCTAAATTTTCTGCTAGATCTCTTCTTATTTCCCTGGGATTGTAGTTCAATAGGCTAGAGCACCGCCCTGTCAAGGCGGATGTTACGGGTTCGAGCCCCGTCAGTCCCGACGGATCCAATAAGTACATCAATTCGCCTCTCCATTTTCTGTGAAATGAAGGGACAGAGAGAATAATTGAATTCCGAAGGGGTTTCCCTCTTTTTTTTTCAGGATTCTCTCGAAGAAAGAACACACCCTAAAATAAAATGAAAATAACTAAAATAGTGAAGTTGACAGAATATTTCATCTTTTCTGCCGCGACTCGTCTTTCTCATACTTCTTTGTTTTGTCTTCCAAAGAAAAGAGGATCACTAAAATTTAAAACCTAATTCCTGTCTTTTTCCACTTCGCTTGTATTGTTTGTTGGTGGGGTTTTGTAGTTAATGGAAACGGACGGGTTAGATTATACTTCATTTGATGGTTCTACAAGGAAGACCTAAGGTAGGTTATAGAAAAGAAAGAACAGAAAAGAAGGATAAATAAAGGAATTTTTGATTGGTCCGGGAATCCTATCTTGGATTCGGTATGGATAAAAGATCTTCATATGTTATATACTATTAATTCTCCACGACTAATTAATTTAATAGCTCAGATATTGTTATTCATGATATTGATCCGATTCAATATCGTCGATAGGTAATGCATTCATTGAATTGACAGGTGAAAGATTTATCATCTCTATGGGATTAAATCCCGAGTTATTGTATTGTGAAATAAAAAAAAAAACGATGAGATTATGGAAGTAAATATTCTTGCATTTATTGCTACTGCACTGTTCATTTTAGTTCCTACTGCTTTTCTACTTATAATTTACGTAAAAACAGTAAGTCAAAATAATTAATTAATTACTTTAAATGAAACTCGACTTCTGAATTCTTTGAAGAAATCAAAAGAAAAGTATTCTATTTTTGCTGAAATCAAGGGGCTATAATCGGCGATATTCTATGAGATCCGAGAGTATGGTAAGTAAGAAAGAAATTTCTTTCTTACTTACCATACTCTCTATTAGTGTTATAGTAGTGTATAAAGTTGTACTTGACTTTCTAATAAAAAGGGTATGCTATATTAGCTTCTATCTTCAATTCAATATATGTAGTTATTAATCCATATTTGGAATTGACGTAGGACCCAATCTTTTCTTTCATACATTTATATATATTTATATTCCAATTCCAATGAATCTGAAAACTTCCAATGAATCTGAAATAATTGTTTTACTGTTATAGAATACATTTCTCCACTAGAATCTAATGGAATTTCGAAATGAAGATATTTTTATTTGAAAATTATTTCAATTTAAATAAAGAATGCGTTGCAGAACGATCTATAAAACAATTGATACCTTTTCATTTCTCAACTAAATTAGGAGTGCTTCTAAAGTCCACTTCTTCCCCATACTACGAGTGAAAGGGAAAAAGTAAAGACTACCATTAAAGCAGCCCAAGCGAGACTTACTATATCCATGTGAATTATGTCCCTTATCTCTATGATAGAATTATTCCATTATTGCTCACTAATAATAGTAGAATGAATGGTCCAGAGTCAAAAAGGGATTCTGGGCGAACACTATTGATGAATCAATCAAATAAATGGATTTTAAAAATTCCTATATTATTTATAATCCGTACCCTTTCCCGATTGTCTCTCTGAAGGAGTTGGGATATAGTATATTATACTCTTGACGAGGGGTAAAAATTGTTTTGGGCTTTTTTTTTATTTTCTATAAAAGGTAAATTCTCTATCCAATCTCAATCTAATAGTGATTGAATGCCTGAACACTCAGAGATTCTCGCGAGTCTATATATGTAGATTACAGTATAGAAAGTACTTTCCCAACTAGTAGTGGAATTCTCGGCCGGTTATCCAATGTAATTCAAGACCCAATCAATAGACATTACATTAGCAGTAGAAGAGAATCTGGAAGTCTTGCTTCGACCATTATAATCTTTCTTTGAATTTTAGATTCAAAGATTTCCAATCTTTTACAAAATCCCCAGAACATAAAAAAATAGCGGAACAGAATAAGAGATTTCGATTCGTTTGTTGATGAGGCGGCACCCGGATTTGAACTGGGGAAAAAGGATTTGCAGTCCCCCGCCTTACCACTCGGCCATGCCGCCAAAACGATACACAATAGGATAAAAATTCCCCTTTTTGAGTTGGATTAGTAAACTTGAGTTTATTGTACTTGCATCCCTTTTTAATCCTTTTTTCTAAATTTAGAAAAATTAGAAAAGAAACCGTTTTTCCCCTTTTGATTGTATTTGATCTGCCCCTTCGATTGATTGTATAGTATCTCAAAACACACAAACTTCCACTCACTTTGATATTGAAAAATCAAATGTATATTTTCACTCAAAAAGCCTAAATTTATGGGAACCATTAACCATTTATTGACTGACAATTCGTGAATTATTCTTGGATTTGAATATCAATTTTGGTTTGCCTAATGACATAAGAATAAGCAAAAATTTATACATACTTAATTGATTTTTTTAATCAAAAATCCTTCTCAATTTCCATTATAACAAAAATTATAGGTATATGTAAACCCCAGAACGGATATTCTTATACAGATACCAAATTGGCTATTATAGTATGTTGCCTATAAATAAAGGGAATTCGTTGGAACAAAAAAAGGCCTGGCTGGGTATTGACCGGGCCAGGCCCAAAAGGCACTTCGAACAAAATAAAAGAAAGAAGGTGTTCTTTATTTATCTTTCTATTTGGATCTTTCGAGCATCTAAATTGAATTGCTAATTATATAATAACGATAAAGAATGTGAAAGAAATACTTTCTTTAATCCTTACTTGATGTGTAATGTAACATAGTAATTATCTTTTTCAATTGGGAGAGATGGCTGAGTGGACGAAAGCGGCGGATTGCTAATCCGTTGTACGAGTTATTCGTACCGAGGGTTCGAATCCCTCTCTTTCCGTTTCCGTTGATGAGTTTCCATTTTTTCTTTCAAATTTTGCAAACCCCTTTTTATTTTTTCCTTGTTAAATGTGTGGAATAGCTAAAAAAAAATCTTAAGAAAATTATAAAATCAAGCAATAAAAACAAAAAAAATTATTCTTCACGTCCAGGATTACGTCCTGGATCATTGGATAGGAATCCAAAGATGAAGAGAGAAACAAAGAATATTACTACTGTATAAACGAAAAGTTTGAGAGTAAGCATTACACAACCTCCAAGATCATTTTTTGAAAAAGAAAAACGAGAAAAGACAATAGATCCTCCATTTTTATATCACATATCCTATTTTGACACCAAGAAAAGAATTCTAGAAATAGAAAAGAATGTTCAGAAATTCAAATGAAGTTGAAATTTGTAATAAGAGTCTTTGATTACCACAAATCACTTTCATACCCAAATTAGATATTGTAAGGGACCCGAAGCTAATAAGGTATTTCGCCGTAAAAAGGATTAAAATCAGGAAATAGGGCGTCTCGTGGCTATCCGAGAATTTCAATGTTTGAATCGAAGGTTCATACTGTCAGACTTATTTGATCTTATCAATTGTTATAATTTTTCTCGAATAAATATGAATTTTCTAGGATAGTATTAAAGATCTTATCGAAAACTTACAGCAGCTTGCCAAACAAAGGCTAAAAGAAAAAAGAACAGGGGTATGACTGGCATAACATCTACGATTGGATTCAAAAAAGCATAGGCTTCGGGCAATTTGGCCAAGAAAAGACTACTCGGATAAAGGGCAGAATTAAGACAGATCAAACTAAAGATATTAAGCATAACAGACATTTTTTTCGTCGAGATAATTGCATTTTGATTGAGTTATTGATATAAGGAAAAATGAAGTAAAGTAAGGTAGACAAAAAATCCTTCTTTTTCCGCTCAATCAAAAATCCTCCGATTCTCAAAGGAGAATAGAAGAAATCATACTTTCATACAATATCTTAATTGAATTATATGTAATGATCAATAAATTCCATTGAATTAATTCTAGAGATACACATGCCAAAATCCTAGCACGAATCTATAATAGATTCTATAAAGAATAAAGATTTTCTATAGTTGGACTGGAATTGACGAACACTTAATACCAATATTATTCTTTAATAGTATAAGTATCCAATAAAAATAGAAATGGGGCGTAGCCAAGCGGTAAGGCAACGGGTTTTGGTCCCGCTATTCGGAGGTTCGAATCCTTCCGTCCCAGAGCATATCCATTGTATTCTAATACTTCTTTTTTGTTCAACAAGGTTCTGTTTCAAGGTTTGGATATACTTTTTTTATTCTTTGCGGAATCATATCTGACTTTTTCACAAACCAAACTAAATCGAGTTCAAATGACATGCAAAAGTAACTGAACCCTTTTGTGACCCATAGAAAATGGGGCATAGATCACAGTTGGAGAAAGATTACTTAACCTCAGGTTAAAAAAATATGAAAATACATATAAAACGAGGAAGTGCTTAGCCTATAGGTATGTATGGTTATCCTATTTCAGTGACAATAGTGTTTCCATTTTTGTGAAAACTAAATTGCATCCCTAAAATATGAAAATTTAAATATTTAACAATGATATTTCTTTTTATTGTTCGATCTATTTAGCTTATTTGCTTTGCATCATTGACAATTCCATTTGAAAAGAAACAGAGATCTTGCTTTTTTATGATAATAAAAAGGAGTAAAACTTGACTCAAAGAATGATGTAGAAGTAGAAAACTTTTTCAACTATCAAGATTTGTAATGATTCCTTCTAGGTTGGGAAGTTGAAAATGGTCAGTCTATCTTATTGAGTCACTTGAAGAGGCAGAGTCAAATAGAATTTATTTATTTTATTTGTGCGATTTCTGTTAGTTATGTTATTTCTATATTTGGATTTCTTAATATTTCTGTTAGATATTTTTTTGAGATAGAGATGTTCTATTCAGACAAAAAAAGACGGCATTTTGCTAAAATTTCTTCAGAAAAATCTTTATTATCTGTGTAGATATTCTCTATTAAATATAAATAACTATGTCTCTGTACCGACTGAACCAATGACTATTCATGATTCCATAATTGAATCAATTCCATACTGGTTCCAAATTAGAGGAATGTTATGGTAAAACTTCGTTTAAAACGATGTGGTAGAAAGCAACGTGCGACTTGAAGGACATGATCCGGTGTGGATTCTTATTGTTACATCCACCATTTTATATAGGAATGAAGGTGCTCTTGGCTCGACGTCGTTTGTTCTATTCTACTAGAACCCTTCTTTTTTTATTGGGTTCTAATGTAAATAGTTCATGATGGAGCTCGAGTAGAAAGTATTTATTAATTTCTCAGGGGCAACGATCTAGGGTTAATGCCAATTAATAAATTGGAACAACTTCGTAAGTATATCTTCGATATAGAAATCGAAAGGATTCCATTCCAATAAATTTTCAAAATTGTTGGAACGGCTAAAACTTTTTCGATCGACAGTGTATCGCGCATGAATCAACCTCGGTATGATTCTTTGATAGAAAGAAATCCCAAAAGGGGTATGTTGCTACCATTTTGAAAGGATTAAGAAGCACCGAAGTAATGTCTAAACCCAATGATTTAAAACAAAAATAAAGGATCCCAGAACAAGGAAACACCACTTCAATTGTCTCACGGATCCGAATAAAGAATCCAAATAAATTTGAAACGAGACAAAAACGGTGGGTTAAAGACCACTCAATAAAAAAATATCTTAAAGAAAAATCTTTAATATATTTGAGAATTATTATTATTATTATATTATTGAACTTGAGTTATGAGTACAAATGATTTTTTTCAGCAACGCAGCTAAATAAAAATGACTATGAGTTAAATTGAAATTTGAAATTATATTATAGACTAATTCATTTTACAGATTTTCTATTTATTCTAATTCTAATTTTATTTTATCCATAGACAAAACATCATTTTTTCTCGAGCCGTACGAGGAGAAAACTTCCTATACGGTTCTAGGGGGGGGGGGTTCTTTTTCATCTACATCTATCCCGATGAGCCGTCTATCGAATCGTTGCAATTGATGTTCGATCCCGAAGAGAAGGAAGAGATCTTCAGAAAGTGGGTTTTTATGATCCGATCAAGAATCAAACTTATTTAAACGTTCCCGCTATTCTCTATTTCCTTGAAAAAGGTGCTCAACCTACAGGAACTGTTCAGGATATTTTAAAAAAGGCAGAGGTTTTGCCCTAATCAAATGAAATTCAATTAAATTAAGGAAATAAAAAATAAGGGTAGGATAATGATTTCTATATCATTTTGGATATCTTTTCTATACTATGTTTTTTTATTTCCTTCTTTTCTTCTTCTATTCGTATCTAGTTATCATTGTTTTTATAGAATCCTTTTTGATAGAATCTTTTTTGATAGAATCCTTTTCTAAGGAAACCCTTATTTGATTCATCCTCACAAAATAGAAATATTTTGGCATTACCTGCAATTGGATGGTTTTCATTCGACCTCTAATATCAAGTAAGAAACAAGGAATCGAAGTTCTTTATTC